CATTTGACTACGTACCACTAAAGGGTTTAATCGCAAACTTAACAGATAACCCAGAAACTCTAAATTATCTTTAGATAATTGATTTATATTGACCTTTTGCGATTGAAACCATACGGAAAAATAACATTGCCATAAATTAACAAAAAAATATTTCCATTTATTCATCAGAAGCGGCGTATCCTTTGTTGCCAGAATGCATCTTCCGTGATATCTAACATAATGTATGAAAGGATCCTTGAGCAACCCTAGGATCGCCGGAAAATTATTAACAAAAACTTTGAAAAAATGTTGTATTTTTCCATAGAAAAAAATTCGCTCAAAAAGGACTTCATAAGATGGCGATCGTAAATGCGAAGACCGCTTGCGTAGAAAAAAAAAGATGGATTCGTATTCACATACATGAGAATTATATAAGAACAAGAAAAATCTTGGATTCAAAATTGATTTTTTTTTAATATAAAAATTCTTACAATTGCAATACTCGTATAAACAGAACCGAAAAAAATGCAAAGAAGAGGCATCTTTTACCCAGTAACGTAGGATTTGAACCAAGATTTCTAGATGGATGGGGTAAGGTATTAGTACATCTAACACATAATTAAAATGTGCTAATTTGTCTTCTAAAAAGGGAAGTATTGAATGAATTGATTGTAAATTATAAGATTTTTTTAATTGTTTTCCTTGAAAAGAGGATCCTAATCTTAGGGAAAATGGAATTTCGACAATCACTGCAAATAAAACAGATATCATTTGATAATAGAAAAGACTGGTATGCCCCAAAAAGGAATTTTGGTTCAAATCCTTAGTGGGAATAATCAAACGATTCTGTTCATACATTCGCAAAATTAAGCGTTTCACAATTAGTGAACTATATTTTTTGTCATAATCCGTATTTTCCAAGAAAATAGAGCGATTTCTATTTAATCTATTTAAACCATGATCATAAGCAAGTACATAAATATACTCCCGAAAAAAAAGTGGATATAGAAAACTCTGTTGCCGAGCCCCATCGAACTCTAAATATCCTTGAAATTTCTCCATTTGGATTGAAATTCGATTTGAACTGAAGGTAAAGTCTTTATTTTCTTGAGTTCTGAAATGACACATAGTGCGATACAGTCAAAATAAGGTATTAGACTACGAAAGCTATAGATACCTCATAAACAGGTAGACTGTTAACCGGATTCTCTATATTTAATAGGTTTCTGTTCGTTATATTATAGAATAACAAAACAAGATGATTAGAAATCCTTTATTTTTTAACCTAATCGCTCTTTTGATTTTGGAAATATATATATTTTTTATCAATATACTGCTTCTTTTACACACTCCAACCTAATCCAAATGGACTAGTTAAAAAAATAATTAGGACTCATGAAAAAATTGATAATAACACGCAAGAAAAAAATGCCTTCCCATACCCGTATTAGGCACTAATCCATTTTTAACATTTAATTAGTTCGGGTAATTTTTCAAATTACGAATGGAAGCTCGTTTCTTTTTTTTTTTCTGGAATCAGGAAAACTGGGTTTTTTATCCATCCATTTATATTTATTCACTTGACCCAAATTGGAATTCTTTTTTTTTTCGATATCAAAATAAGGTTGTACCGATCAGGAAAGCAAAAAAAAATGTTATCTGAATTCTCCCTTGATACGACATGCTATTTTTTCCATTCATTCCTTTCAGGATCAGTCGTGGTCTTACAAACTCTACCGCGGATCTGGACGAATCCTTTTCTTCATACAAATGTGTAAAAGATGCTAGTCGCACTTAAAAGCCGAGTACTCTACCGTTGAGTTAGCAACCCCAAAAAACAAAAAAAGAACGTACTGCAAATATGTAGATACAACCAGAATAAAGAAAAAAATCCAGTCGTGTGTCAGGGATAAATAGATCCATTTATCTATGAGAGAATTATATTTGGTCCATACACTGTTGTCAATATGATTATGAATTTTTCATATAGTGAAAAGAATAGAAAAAAAAAATAAATAAAAAGCTTAACCCCTTGGTTCATTAGTTCATACAATGAATGAAAACTAAGCCAGTTAAGGTAATCTCAAATCTTTTTATACTTTTTAGACCCATTTTTTATGGCCTTTAATTTTTTATGATGAATAAATTATTCATATAATAATATAATATATATATATATTTGTTTTATTCAGAATTAATAATATATTATTTTATATACAGTATTATTTTCTATATAACAGTAAAATTTTGTATTTATAAAAAAATTCGAATTTATATAATCTAGATCCAAATTTTTTTTTCATAAATTTGTTTATGATTATAAAACATAGTAGGGTATTTTTTAGTATTCGTACCTTAGGAGGAATACTAAGTAATAAATAGAAATTCTAACAAATCAAAATAAATATGATGGAAGTGAAAGAGGAGGAAAGAGAAGAGTAGATAAAATTTGATATCAAGCTATATACGAGTCTTTCACATCCTCTTTTTTATATTTCATTAATTCAATTTCGTTTTATTAAGACTTAATTCCGTAAAAATCCCAGCCTTCTTTGAAATATCATGAACTGTTCTTGTTGGTTGAGCTCCTTTTTTAAGAAAATCGAGAATAGCAGGAAGATTTAAAAAAGTTTGATTTGTTATCGGATCATAAAAACCCACCTTGCTAAGATCTCTTCCTTCTCTTCGGGATCGAACATCAATTGCAACGATTCGATAAACGGCTCATTGGGATAGATGTATATGAATAATACCCCCCCCTAGAAACGTATAAGAGGTTTTGGCCTCGTACGGCTCGAGAAAAACAAATTCAATGAGTAGAAGTTCACTTTAACTCTCTGTATAAAATTCAAATAGTAAATTCAAATAAATATTAAATAGAGAAATAAAAACATTAAATAAATTAGCCAGTATTGAAACCCTAAATATTTTTTCCATAAAAAGCATTCATAACATTCGTACTCTCGTAACTCAAGTTAAACAACTCTCAAATATCTCACCGGAGAATCCTTAAGTACTTTTTTTATTGAGTAGTCTCTAGCCCTTTTTTTGTTTGTCTCAGCTTTTAGAATCAATTTTTATTCTTCATTCTGATCTAGTTTTTCAAACAATTGAAAACAGGATTTCCTTGTTTCAGGATTCTTTATCCTTACTTTTAATCTTTAGGTTTAGACATGACTTCGGTGATCTTGAATCGTTTTATTAAAAAAGGGCAGCAACAAGCCCCTTATTTTGTTTATGATTTCTTCTATACAAAGAATCATACAAACGCTTGATTCACGCATGATAGACTTTTTTTTGATTCAAAGAATTTTACAATTTTAAGAAAATTTCCTTTTCCATTGTAAAATTGCTTGAAAGGACTTTTTTTTCAATATAAAAAGACTTACGAAGTTGTTCCAACTTATTGATTCGCACTAACCCTAGATCCTTACTCCTGCGAAAGGAATAAAAACTTTCTATTCTCCTCGAGCTCCATCCTGTACTCTTTTTTATATTCCAAAAAAGTGTAGGACTCTTGTAAAATAGAACACAAAATGTCGAGCCAAGAGCACCTATATTCCTATATAAAAAGTGGCGGATGAAAAAATCCACAGCAGATAATGTCCTTCAATTCAAGTCGCACGTTGCTTTCTACCACATCGTTTTAAACGAAGTTTTACCATAACATTCCTCTAGTTTGTGTAATTGATTCAATTATGGAATCATGAATAGTCATAGTTCAGTCAGTATATCATAATCTATACCTTTTCTTTCTCTATGAATGGAATAGTGAATTTACGCGTAAAGGTTCAGTCAGAATTAAAATGAATCCCATATTAGTTTGAATAGAAATCTCTATTTATATAATTTATATATATAAATAGAGATTTTTTTTATTAAAACTCTTAGAATCTATGGTTCTACCTTACTTACCCGCATCACACACAAATTAAAAAAGCAAATAGATTTTTTTGAATTCGGTTGAAATAATGAAAAATTAAGTTTATTCTTCTTTTCATTTCAATATTTTATTCTTAAAAATTTTGGATTTTTAAACAGAAAGATGGTGTACAAAGGCAATAGAAGATTGATTCTGTAATGACTGTACTCTGGGACGGAAGGATTCGAACCTCCGAATAGCGGGACCAAAACCCGTTGCCTTACCGCTTGGCTACGCCCCATTTCGCTTTTTATTCAAGACTACTAAAAGAGTAATATTCCTATTGGTTGTTCGTCAATTCTAAATTAAATATAGATTACATTGGTGCTAGAGTTTTAACACGTGTAGATAGCAAATCAAACTTACTTTATTGATCATTACATAGAATTCAATTAAGATATTGTATGAAAATATTATTTCTTTCATTCTCATAAGAGAATGAAAGGATTTTTGATTGAGTAAGTTCAACAAAGTCTTTTTAGACTATCTTTCTTTATTTTTTCCTTATATAAAAAATATATTAATAACTCAATCAAAATTAAATTATCCACAAGAACACCAATTTTTGTTATGCTTAATATATTTAATTTGATCTGTATTTGTTTTAATTCCGCCCTTTTTTCAAGCACTTTTTTAGTCGCCAAATTGCCAGAGGCCTACGCCTTTTTGAATCCAATCGTAGATGTTATGCCCGTAATACCTCTTTTCTTTCTTCTCTTAGCCTTTGTTTGGCAAGCCGCTGTAAGTTTTCGATAAAATTCTTAATACTGTCTTAAAAAAATTCACGATTTTTATTCTTCCAACAATTCAAAAGATAAAAAAAAATCTTGACGTATGAACGAACTCTCAATTCAAACATTGCATTTTTTTGGTAGCCATACTAAATCTGGATCATTTATATTTCCTAAATTTTATCCTCTTTTCCCTAAATGAAAGAACCTAATTAGATTCGAGTTCACCAAAAAAATATCTAGATGTTGGTATGCAAATCTGTTTGAATATGAAAGATTCGACTATTATCTTAATTACAAATAACTTTCTGAAACCTTTTTTTTTATTTATTGGTATCAAAATTAGATATTTGATATAAAAATAGAGAATCTATTCTCTTTTTTTTTTTTTAGTAAGATCTTGGAGATTGTGTAATGCTTACTCTCAAACTTTTTGTATACACTGTAGTTATATTCTTTGTTTCTCTCTTCATATTTGGATTCCTATCTAATGATCCAGGACGTAATCCGGGACGTGAAGAATAAAAAAGAAAGGTTTTTTATTGCTTTATTTAATTAGTGGAAATGCTCGAATTTTATTAGGATTTTATCTATTACACACCATCAAAAGGAGAAGGGGAAAGAGAGGGATTCGAACCCTCGGTACGATTAACTCGTACAATGGATTAGCAATCCAACGCTTTAGTCCACTCAGCCATCTCTCCTAATCGAAAAGGGATACTTAATTAGGTTCCATTAAAAAAAAAAAAGGCTTAAAAAAGAACCTTCTCCGCTTTATTCTTAAAAAGCTTTCTTTTTTTTTTTTAGATATTCTTTATTATATATATATTTTTTCATTTTCTATATTTTATTATATATATATAATTTCTTTTTTATTATATAAATATATTTATCCTCTATTTATATATATATAATATATAATAACTGTTTTTATAGAACTTTCTCAGTAATTCTAGTTACATTAAAAATTTATCTAAAGATTAGATAAAGAAAAGGCGCGAACTCGAAAGAGAAATAAATAAAACCATAATCATAGAAATAGAGAATCCTTTTTTTATTTTGTCTCGTCAAAACACAAGTAAAAGATCTTTTTTTTTTTTATAGCCTGGCCTGGTCAGTCCCCAGCCGGGCCTTTTTTTGTTAAAATTAAAAAGACTCATCCGATGGATTTTTAGACAAAAAAAGAATTGAAATTAAAAAAAAGTGGAATTGAATTCGCTTTTACTAATTTTATTAAGTCCACGCTAGAGTTTTCTAAATTTTTTCAGATTTTTTTATTACACCCCCGATTACTTTGTTCGACAAAAGGTTAATTTATATGCAATAATTGCATTGTAGCGGGTATAGTTTAGTGGTAAAAGTGTGATTCGTTCCTTTAATCCCTTTAATAGTTAAAGGGTCTCTCGGTTTGATTCATCTTCCGATCAAAAATTTTATTTCTTAAAAGGATTTAGTCCTTTCCCTTTCAATGAAAGATTCAAGGAAGATTATAGATTCTCGTAATTTGTATCCAAAGACTCTAATCAATTGTAAATTTGGATTATGAAATTCCGAAACATAATTTTTGAATTGGATGACTATTGACAATTCAATAAGTATAACAAGAGGATCCATGGATAAAGCTAGAAAAGTGTCTTTCTAATCGTAACTAAATCTTCAGTTCTATTCATTGTTTGGTATAGAAAAATTGAAGCAAAATAGCTATTAAACGAAAACTTTGGTTTACTAAAGACATCGACATATTATATTGTTTTAGCTCGGTAGAAACCAAATACTTTTCCTAAGGATTCCGTTAAATAGAAATAAAGAACGAAGTAACTAGAAAGATTGTTCGAGTTCGCCTGATCTATCTTCTAGAAGGATCATCTAGAAAGCAAAAATTTCTGTGAAAGTACCCAGACGGAAAAAAAGCTAACATAGATGTTATGGGTCAATTTTTATTTCGTTCCCGTCTTTTTTTATTTGGGAATTTCTCCATCCATCATAAAGGAGCCGAATGAAACCAAAGTTTCATGTTCGGTTTTGAATTAGAGACGTTAAAAATATAAAAATGATCGATCGACGTCGACTAAAACCCCTAGCCTTCCAAGCTAACGATGCGGGTTCGATTCCCGCTACCCGCTCTAAATTCACAATTGCCCCTTTTTTTTATTAGAGACAATTTTCTATATTAGAATTGTCTAATAGCAATTGTGTATTGAATTCACTTCAATACACAATTGCTAAAAAGATTTCGCACATTCTTTTTTTTTAACAATTGGAAAGTAAAAAAAAGCGAAAAGCGTCCATTGTCTAATGGATAGGACATAGGTCTTCTAAACCTTTGGTATAGGTTCAAATCCTATTGGACGCAATATCAATATATCTATATTGATATTTATCTATTATTTCCATTTCTATATATTTATATAATATCTATTTCGAAAAAAGATAAGAAATAAATAGACTAAGAAAGAAATTCTGAATGCTTTAAGATTTAATATTAAACAGATATTAGTTATATACTTCTTTCTATTATATATACGTGACTTATAGACTTCTATTTATAGAATTTCTTAAAAATTTAATTAAAATTAAAGAGTCAAATTGACTAAAGAATCAAAAATAAGAACGATCCGTTTCGTTTCTTTTTTTATACTTTCTCCTGAAGTAGAAAACGTTCTAGTTGCTCTTGAATACCTTCTTTCAAAAAGCTTTCTGCTTCAGCGGTTAATGTCTTGGTAGAGGCTATGATTTCTTCAAACTGAGGTTTATTCGTTTTTAAGTAAGTGCGTAACTGAACGAGAAATTTTCTTACTTGTCCAATTTCTAATCCATCCAGATAACCATTTGTTCCGGTATAAATGGTCATTATCTGTTCTTCCACTG